TCTTGTGACTTGGAAGAAAGGTTTCTCTGTAGAGGAAGGGAATAACAATTTCTTCTCTAGAAGATCCAGGAACAAGAAGATTGAATCGTAAATATCGACAAATTCTTTCGAAGTCCAAAGAAATGAAATTAAAAAAAGGGGGTGGTGTTCTAATTCAAATTTCATCTCTATCGAATTTGAATATCAGAATAGCGGATATAGTCAGAATTAAATGAGTCAGGTCCACTTACTTTTTCTTTTGTTGATTTCGAATCCTTTCATATTCGTATAATAGAAAATGGGGATCTTTGATGATTCAAGAGGCGGGTTATGATTATTTATAATAAAAATAAATAATGAAAATTTACCGAATAAATGTTCCACTTTCTAACTAGAACAAAAAAAAAAAAAGAAAAGCCCCTTATCGGATTTGAACCGACGACTTACGCCTTACCATGGCGTTACTCTACCGCTGAGTTAAAGGGGCTTATTTGATTTAATTACCAAACGAGTCCGTATGTGGTAAAATCCCTATATGCGCATAGATTCTTTCTATATATATATCTTTCCATATATATATCTTTCCATACATATATGTATGTATATATTATGTATGTATCTATAATGCTATATATATGCAGTAGACTCCTAGTGGCTTATTTTTGAATAATCAAATGGATTTGCCTAACAGGTCGAGGGTAAAATGAATTTTTTCAAGACCGGTCCCAATTTCTTTTATTGAGATGATCCCTATCAAAACAAGATTTCAAGATATTTCATCGAATGATGAGATTCCACTTGTCTCAAAGTCTTAGAGAAAATTTTCGATAACTTCTTGCTTCTGCTTACTAGATTTATCTTAGTAGAGTTATATAGAGAATGTCGATTCTAATGAACGATTCCTGAATATGAATGACGAATCAAAAAATTCTATATCTATAGAATTCTGGAAAATGGAAAGATCCCCTGGATCTAATCATTCCATTATATTGTATTGACAATTTCAAAAAATTGATCATACTATGATCATAGTATGAGGGCGGTTGGTCAAGTCGGCCCCCATCGTCTAGTGGTTTAGGACATCTCTCTTTCAAGGAGGCAACGGGGATTCGAATTCCCCTGGGGGTAGGGTACTACGAAAGGAAGTTGATCATGGATTATCAATAAGCCTAAAATTCCTTTTTCCTGGGTCGATGCCCGAGCGGTTAATGGGGACGGACTGTAAATTCGTTGGCAATATGTCTACGCTGGTTCAAATCCAGCTCGGCCCAATAATTCGCCAATCCACCATGAGATTGTATAACCCCCCTGCCATCCCATACGAAGATAAAAAGAAGAAGATTTTCTGCTAGATCCCTTATTTCACTGGGATTGTAGTTCAATTGGTTAGAGCACCGCCCTGTCAAGGCGGAAGCTGCGGGTTCGAGCCCCGCCAGTCCCGACGGATCCAATAAATGCATAAATTCATTTTTCCCTCTCTATGAACTAGTAAAGGGTGTCGGGGGACATACTCTCATTTCCAAATCAAAGGGGAGTCTTTATCCCTTTTTTCTTTACTATTTTTCCGTTTCGCTTTTATTGTTTGTTTAGGTTTGTAACTATGTGATTAATCGAAGTGTAGGGGCAACCCGATGATCCTTCATCAGATGATTGTCCAAGGAAAATGCAGGGTAGGTTATAGAAAAAAACAAAGAAACCGATGCTAAATAAAGAAATTTTCGATTGATTGGGCCAGGAATCCAAATTTGGATTCGGTATGGATAAAAGAACTTCCTATGTTATACTAATCAAGTCTCGACGACGAATTGATTTGATAGGTCAGATATTGTTATTCGTGATATTGATCCGATTCAAGATCATCGGGAGGTAATTCATTCATTGAATTTATAGACGAAAGATTTATAATCTCTAGGGGATTAAATCCCGAGTTATTGCGAAGTAAAAAAACCACTGAGATTGAGATTATGGAAGTAAATATTCTTGCATTTATTGCTACTGCACTATTCATTCTAGTTCCTACCGCCTTTCTACTTATCATTTACGTAAAAACAGTCAGTCAAAAGGATTAATTCAATTGCATTTTCAAATTAATTTGAATGAAACTTTTCTTCTGAGTTCTGATCAAAAATTGACGAAGTCAAATGAAAAGGATTCGAATTTCACGTCTTAACTTAAATGAAATGAGCGGACTAGAATCGGAAGTATTCTAAGAGATAGATGGGATGGCAAGAAGGAAATAGATGAATCCTTCTACCATCCCATCTATCTCTTAGTCTATAAACTTAGACTCTAAAGTTGTAATCTAGAATAAAATAAAGATAAAGCCTTAAGTTTCTATCGATCAATCTACATCTCTTCATAGATGTATAGATGTGGAAATGAATTCCCTATATTGTAGGAAATTGACATGACACCCAATTTGATACATCTATTTGCTCCGATCAACCGGAAATGGAAATAATTCTTATCTTAGGATTCGAATTCCTTTCAATAAGGAAGAGGAAACCTCACCGATTTTTAACGCGCAAACCATGAGATGAAATAAGTCGATAAAGCATAAACGCCTTTCTCAAATTATGGTAAATGCCCAATATGTGATTCGTCCGAGACAAGATCGTATTGTCTCTTGTTAGACAACCACTATCTCTATCTGTCTCTTGTTAGACAACCACTATCTCTATCTCATTTCTCATAGAAAGTGTGTATACGCTTAACAAAACGACTTCTTCAGTAAAGAGGGAAAGAAATCAAAAAAAGGTCCGGTCTTCCTCACTATCTATCTATAAAGATAGTTATAAAGATAGTAAGAACCCATTCCTCACTATCTATCTATAAAGATAGTTATAAAGATAGTAAGAACCCATTCCACTGATTGAAATAGAGAATTTCGGAAGAATTTTAGGTGAATCCATTTCTTTTCGAAATACAAACACGGGAATCACTGAAATATCCCCTTGATTGAAAGAGTCTGATTCAAATCATAGATTACCCCATTGGGTTCCAGTGGGATTCGAAAGATTTTTCTTTTAACTGGTTCAAAACGCGTTGCAGAACGATCTATAAAACAATTGATACGGTTTGATTCTTCAACTCAGTTAGTAGTGCTTCTAGAGTCCACTTCTTCCCCACACTACGAGTGAAAGGGAAAATGTAAAGACTACCATTAAAGCAGCCCAAGCGAGACTTACTATATCCATGTGAATTATGCCCCTTATCTCTATAAAAATAAAAAGGAATTATTCCATTAGTCCTCATTAAGTTAATATTAATAAGATTATATAATATAATAGTGGAATCAACGGTGCAGAGTCAAAAGGGGATTCTGACCGAACACTATTGAGAAACCAATCCAAAAGATCGATTATGATTTCGAATTGGAAAAGATTAAACACAAGTAAAATATGTGGAAAAGATTAAACACAAGTAAAATATGTGGTAACATCCCAAGGGAATGAGAGCATGCAGGAATAAGAATAATTAATAAGGTCTATTTTTTTGTTTTGTTAACCTTCGTAAGTCAAAACAGAAGGGGAGAAATCACTATTTAATACAAACCAGACCTCTATTTCTCCATTTGATCTAATCCGTACCTCTATTTCTCCATTTGATCTAATCCGTACCTCCTTTCCCGGTTATCGCTGTGAAACAGGGGGGTCGACTAGGGCTTGCTGAAAGGGGAGTGCCCCTTTTTCTATTTTCTATAAAAGTCAATTATCCATTCAATCTAATAGGGGAGTGCCCCTTTTTCTATTTTCTATAAAAGTCAATTATCCATTCAATCTAATATTGATTGTATACCCCGGCACTCAGAGATTTTTGTGAGCCCGCCGTTCCAAAACTATTAATTGAATTTCCTATCAGGCTCTACAATCTGAGTCAAGATCCAGTCATTAGACACTCCCTTAGTATATAAGGTAATAAAAGGGAATCGTGAAGCCTTTCTACCCGCGGATTCGAATATTTCCTTGAATCCTAGATGCAAACGAGGATTTACATTTCTTTTCGAGAAGCCTTTCTACCCGCGGATTCGAATATTTCCTTGAATCCTAGATGCAAACGAGGATTTACATTTCTTTTCGAAAAAACCAAATCAAACAAAGCACCAACGGTCTGTCTGCTTCTACCGGGGAAGAATTCTGCGAATTCTATCAGCAGGACAGAAGAGAAGCAGAGATTTCTAGTTTTTGTTGATCAGGCGACACCCGGATTTGAACTGGGGAAAAAGGATTTGCAGTCCCCCGCCTTACCACTCGGCCATGTCGCCAAAATGATATAAAATAGATGAAATTTTTCCCGAATTACTGAATTTTTATTGTACTTGCATTTTGACTCCTGTTTTCCGTAATCCTTTTGAGACCCCCTTTTGATTGTATTTAATCCAGCCCTTCGATTGATTTAGAGTATCTGAAAATACACAATGCTAAAAATTCTCGCGCTTTTCTTTTAAGAAACGAAATATGTATTTTGTGTATTTTCAGCCGACAAATTTGAACCAGTTTGAACCAGTAACTATTGATTGCTTACTTCGAATTCCTGAACGATTCTGGAATTTGAATCTCAAATTGTGTTTTCCTAATGACCTAAAAAAGATACAAATTGAGACAGAACCAATTAGTATTGATTTTTTCAATCAAAAATCCTTTTCAATTTTAATAATAAAATTATAACAAAACATATGAGCGTATGTAAACCCTAGAACATAAATTGTTCCATAGATATCTATTATTTAGATATGTTGTCGGTAGGGAATTATCATAAGATTATCTTACTTCACTTCAATTTTGCATTCAATAGAAATGTTCTTTTGATTTTGATGGAACACAACCCGGGCTGTTCAAAATGGAAAAAGAAAAGAGAAGTCGGATATTATAGCTATCCGCATATGTGCTTACTAAATGCAACCCTTCTTATAGACTTCAAATCGTATCCTACTCAAAAATAAGTAAATTACAAATATCTCTCTTCTCTGATAATCGTTTTTTGAACAACGAAATCCCTAACATAAATGGCGGTTAAGTGCT